TTGAAGCTTATCCCCCAACGTCTCACTGGTTAACTAAATGTCTTAGTATTCAGAGTTTGCCTTGATTTGGTACCACTCTCGCAGCCCGCACCAAAACAGTAGCTTTACCCCTAAGAAAAAACATTAACCGCTGCGCCTCAACGCATTTCGGGGAGATCCAGCTAGCTCCGGATTCGATTGGAATTTCACCCCTAACCACAACTCATCCGCTGTTTTTTCAACAACAGTCGGTTGGTACCTCCACTTAGTGTTACCTAAGCTTCACACTGGCCATGGTTAGATCATCCGGGTTCGGGTCTGTAAATTGTGACTTAAAGCCCTATTCAGGCTCGCTTTCACTATGACTTCGATATTTTCTTATCTTAATCTTGCCACAACCTACAAGTCGCCAGCTCATTCTTCAACAGGCACGAAGTCGAGCGTTAAGTCGCTCTTCTACTGCTTGTAAACTTACGATTTCATGTTCTATTTCACTCCCCTCCCGGGGTTCTTTTCACCTTTCCCTCACGGTACTGGTTCACTATCGGTTATTCAGGAATATTTAGTCTTACGAGGTGGTCCTCGCAAATTCAAAAGGGGTTTCACGTGTCCCTCCCTACTTGGGATGAAGCTTTAAAATGTATAAGTTTTCGACTACAGGACTTTCACCTACTATGGCGCAGCATTCATTCTGCTTCATCTAACAATCACACTTTACAATAAGCTGTCCCACAACCCTTCATAGTTATATAAAGTTTAGACTGGTCCCGTTTCGCTCGCCGCTACTAAGAGAATCGCTTTTGCTTTCTTTTCCTCTAGTTACTAAGATGTTTCAATTCACTAGGTTTGCTCTTTCTTCTCTATTTAATTCAAGAAGTAGTTCTCGAAGTTTCCTTATTCGGGTATTTTCGGATCAAAACTTGCTTCCAGTTCCCCGAAACATTTCGTTGGTAGCCACGCCCTTCATCGCTTCTGAACACCAAGGTATCCGTCGTAAGCTCTTAATCGCTTGACTTGTATTAAAAGTACAAATTTTTCAAGTTTTTACTATTCAAAATTTTCTATTTGTGGAGATAAGCGGATTCGAACCGCTGACATCTGCCGTGCAAAGGCAGCGCTCTACCAACTGAGCTATACCCCCAGATGGGCCATCCAGGATTTGAACCTGGGTCCTCACCCTTATCAGGGGTGCGCTCTAACCAACTGAGCTAATAGCCCGGAAAAATTAAAAATTTGTTTTTGAGTGAGTTAAACTAGTTATGTTATAAATTCCCTAAAAGGAGGTGATCCAGCCGCACCTTCCAGTACGGCTACCTTGTTACGACTTCACCCCAGTCACTAACCCTACCTTAGACGCCGCTCTCCATAAAGGTTAAGCTAACGGTTTCGGGCATGACCAGCTCCCATGGTGTGACGGGCGGTGTGTACAAGGCCCGGGAACGGATTCACCGCTGTATGGCTGACCAGCGATTACTAGCGATTCCGACTTCATGCAGGCGAGTTGCAGCCTACAATCCGAACTTAGGCTAAGTTTATGAGATTAGCTGACTCTCACGAGCTCGCAACTCTTTGTCTTAACCATTGTAGCACGTGTGTAGCCCAAGGCATAAGGGGCATGCTGACTTGACGTCATCCTCACCTTCCTCCGGTTTGTCACCGGCAGTCTTTCTAGAAAACCTAAACTAAATTAGCAACTAAAAATAAGGGTTGCGCTCGTTGCGGGACTTAACCCAACATCTCACGACACGAGCTGACGACAGCCATGCACCACCTGTATCTACATTCCCGAAGGCACTTTCCTTTTTCAAAGAAATCTGTAGTATGTCAAGCCTTGGTAAGGTTCTTCGCGTTGCATCGAATTAAACCACATGCTCCACCGCTTGTGCGGGCCCCCGTCAATTCCTTTGAGTTTCAGCCTTGCGACCGTACTCCCCAGGCGGGATACTTAACGCGTTAGCTACCATACTGCATTAAAAACGCAACATGTAGTATCCATCGTTTACGGCTAGGACTACAGGGGTATCTAATCCCTTTTGCTACCCTAGCTTTCGCCTCTGAGTGTCAGTAATGATCCAGTAGAGCGCCTTCGCCACCGGTGTTCTTTCTAATATCTACGCATTTCACCGCTACACTAGAAATTCCCTCTACCCCTATCATACTCAAGTCTAGTAGTTTCCATTGCTTTCCTAGGGTTAAGCCCTAGTCTTTAACAACAGACTTATTAAACAACCTACAGGCGCTTTACGCCCAATAAATCCGGATAACGCTTGCATCCCCCGTATTACCGCGGCTGCTGGCACGGAGTTAGCCGATGCTTATTCCTCAAGTACCGTCAGAACTTCTTTCTTGAGAAAAGAGGTTTACAGACCAAAATCCTTCATCCCTCACGCGGTATTGCTCCGTCAGGCTTTCGCCCATTGCGGAAAATTCCTCACTGCTGCCTCCCGGAGGAGTCTGGGCCGTGTCTCAGTCCCAGTGTGGCTGATCGTTCTCTCAAACCAGCTACTGATCGTGGCCTTGGTAAGCCATTACCTTACCAACAAGCTAATCAGGCGTGAGCTCATCCCTAGGCAGTGTAAACTATTTTACCTCTCGGCATATGGAGACTTAGCAACCGTTTCCAGAAGTTATTCTCCTCCTAAGGGCAGATTCTCACGTATTACGCACCCGTTCGCCACTAAAGCATAAAGCTTTCGTTCGACTTGCATGTGTTAAGCATACCGCCAGCGTTCATCCTGAGCCAGGATCAAACTCTCCATGGTATTCTAATTGATCGAATTAAATTTTTAACCTGAATCAATAGTAACGCCTAGTAGTACCTTCTGTCAAGCATATTTTTAAAAACTTATACTTGACTAATTGCCGCCAATAAATATATACTAAATATATCAAAACGCTTAACTAACCACATATACATATATATGCGGTAAGGGAAACGTTCTCAAGAAGAAGGGACTGTAGTTCAATTGGTTAGAGCACCGCCCTGTCACGGCGGACGTTGCGGGTTCGAGTCCCGTCAGTCTCGACATAATATTAGGTAATTAACTCTTATACATGAATCGAATCGTAATAATGCGAACTCTTTAAAAAAGATAATAAGTACAAAATATATCAATAATCATATGCCTTATAAATAATAGTTAAAAATCAAAAGTGTTGAACTTGTTCATGAAGTTATCGATTTGGAAAATGATTTTGTCGATGTAGTAGTTCGGGATATAATCGACTATGGTTATACGATGGTCGTAACTAAGCCAACTAACCTACCTAAGGTAATGAATGATAATTCAGTAAACTTTATAAAACCTGAAGAGCCATTGATCATTGTCAAACAGCTGACTCAACAATTTATCTTTAACGGGGGGCAATAAATGAATACGCCTTAAATGATGATTATTGGTTAAAACTTCATCAGTTTGCTGATACAGTATATATTTTTATTTCTATTTTTAATAATTTATTGGAAGAACACCAGAAACGTTCAACTAAACCACAGACCTAGCTCATCTACACTACTGTGCTAAGATTAGTATTGATTAAATTTCAGATTTATGTTTAAGAAGAACTAAATTAATGGTATAAAAATGTCGGTGATATATTGATTCTCTCAAAATTTGAAAGAGAATCAATATATAGTATTGCCAATTTTCTAGAATTTATGAACGTAATGCTTTAATTTCAACATCAACGCCTGAAGGAATATCTAAATTTCTTAAACTTTCCAAGACGCTATTTGATGGGGAGTGAATATCAATTAGACGCTTATGTGTACGCATCTCAAAGTGTTCACGTGAATCTTTATTTACATGAGGTGAACGTAATACACAATAAATTCGTCTTTTGGTAGGTAAAGGAACAGGTCCTGTTACTTCGGTACCTTCTAAGCGTACAGATTCAATTATTTGACGACAAGAGTCATCAAGTAAACTTGGCTCATAGGCTTTTAAAGCAATTCGTAACTTCTTTGAGTTTAAATTTAATAGACTCATTATTTAATTTATTAATCTAAAATCTTCGAAACAACACCAGCACCTACAGTTCGACCACCTTCACGGATGGCAAAACGCATACCTTGCTCGATAGCAATAGGGTTAATTAACTCTGCTGTCATTTTAATTCGATCCCCAGGCATCACCATTTCTGCAGGACTACCATCATCACCAGTAAACTGAACAATTGTACCAGTTACATCAGTGGTACGTACATAAAATTGTGGACGATAACCAGTAAAAAATGGGGTATGACGGCCACCTTCATCTTTTCCTAGAATATACACTTCAGCCTCAAACTTTTTATGTGGATTGATTGAACCTGGCTGGGCCATTACCATACCACGCTCAACATCTGTCTTTTGAATACCACGAATTAAGATACCAACGTTATCACCAGCTTGACCCTCGTCTAAAGTTTTTTGGAACATCTCGATACCTGTTACTGTCGTCGTTTGTGTATCTTTTAGACCTACTATGTCAACAGTATCGCCAACTTTAATTACACCTCGCTCAATTCGACCTGTTGTTACTGTTCCTCGACCAGTAATAGAAAAAACATCCTCAATTGCCATAAGGAATGTTTTCTCCGTATCACGTATAGGAGTTGGAATGTATTCATCAATGGAATCCATTAACTTGAAAATTAAATCAACCCACTTATCTTCACCTCGTTGTTTTGAACCACCTTCTAAAGCCTGTAGAGCCATTAGTGCTGATCCAGAAACAAAAGGAATTTCATCGCCAGGGAAATCATAATTTTCTAGTAATTCTTGAACTTCAAGTTCAACTAATTCTAATAATTCTTCATCATCAACTTGATCAGCCTTATTTAAGAAAATAACAAGATGTGGTACACCTACTTGCTTCGCAAGTAGAATGTGTTCACGCGTTTGTGGCATTGGACCATCCGCAGCCGAAACTACAAGAATTGCACCATCCATTTGTGCAGCCCCTGTGATCATGTTTTTTACATAATCCGCGTGACCTGGACAATCTACATGTGCATAATGACGAGTTTCAGTCTCGTACTCTACATGTGCAGTATTAATTGTAATACCACGAGCCTTTTCTTCAGGCGCAGAATCAATTTCATCAAACTTCTTTGATTTTCCTTCAGTAGAAATAGCTAATGTAGCTGAAATTGCAGCCGTTAATGTTGTCTTTCCATGGTCAACGTGACCAATTGTACCAATATTAATATGCGGTTTTACACGTTCAAACTTTTCTCTTGCCATTATATAAATTGAAATGATTTTTGTAATAGTAAATTTTTTATATGCCTTTGGCGAAATTAGAAAAACAAACTTTTAATATTTAGTAACGAAAATGTGCAAAAGCTTTGTTTGCCTCAGCCATTCGATGAGTTTGCTCACGTTTTTTTATTGCATTACCACTTTCTTTCGAAGCATCAATTAACTCATTAGCTAATTTAAATGCCATACTTTTACCAGAGCGTGCTGTTGCGGATTCATTAATCCAACGTAAAGAAATATTTGTTCCACGGTAAGCACGAATTTCAATCGGAACTTGATACGTTGAACCTCCAACTCGTCTTGCTTTTACCTCAACTTGAGGTGTTACATTCTTTACGGCTTTTTCTAGAACAAGAACAGGATTCTCTTCTGTCTTTGATGTAATAATTTCTAACGCCGTATAAACAATTTTTTGAGCAACTGACTTTTTACCCGATTGTAAAATACGGGCAATTAATAAATTTACTAAACGGCTACCATAAATAGGATCGGGTTCCACCAGAACTCTCTTGGCTCTATTTCGTCGTGACATAAGCTAAATCAATTAAAGTATTTTATAGTTTATCCTTTAGGTTTTTTACCACCATATTTTGAACGACCATTTCTACGGTCCTTCGCACCACCAGCATCTAAAGTCCCGCGAACTACATGATATCGACAACCTGGAAGATCTTTAACACGACCACCTCGAATTAAAACAACTGAATGCTCTTGAATATTATGTCCAATTCCTGGAATATAAGCAGTTACCTCAAAACCAGAAGTCAAACGAACACGAGCAACTTTACGCAGTGCAGAATTAGGTTTTTTGGGAGTTGTAGTATAAACTCTCGTACAAACTCCACGCCTTTGAGGACACATCTTTAAAGCTGGCGATTTACTGGTTTTCTTATTAGTTACACGTTCAAATCGAACTAACTGTTGTATCGTTGGCATAGATTTCTGTTCTAAATTTAATCATCAATTCCATACTTACGCATAAACCGTTCTACACGGCCTTCCGTATCAATAAGCTTTTGCGATCCTGTATAGAATGGATGTGTACCTGACCAGATATCAACTTTCAAAACTGGTTTAGTGGAACCAACTTTCATAACAAGTTGACCATCACAATAAACCTTAGCATTTGAATAGTATTCTGGATGGATTGAATTTTTAGGCATAAAATTAAATTAAATCCAAATAAAAAATTAACGTTTTGAATATTGAGGCGCTTTTCGAGCTTTTCGCAAGCCGTATTTTTTTCTTTCTTTAGCGCGCGCGTCACGAATAAGAAAGCCCTCGGACTTTAATTGACTTCGATTCTCAGTTGAGATATAACAAAGCGCACGAGCTACCCCAAGTTTAATAGCATCTGCTTGACCTCGTAACCCTCCACCGTGCGTATTTACATAAATATCATAAGAATTCTCAAGACCTAAAGCTGTTAATGGCGCTTTAGAGGTATTAATATATTGCGAATTATAGTGTAAATACAAGGCACCAGGTTTATGGTTGACAATCAATGAACCAGTACCAGGAATTAAGGTCACTTTAGCAACTGAAGTTTTCCTACGGCCAATCCCAAAATAAACGGGTTGTACATTTGAATTATTGAAAGACATAATAGAGTTGTTCTTTCTTTATATAAGATATAAATAATTAAAGTTAAATTCGAGTATCGTTTTAAGTTCAAAGATATTTTTGAAATAAAAATATAAATTAATCTTGCCTCTTAACAGTCGTTATATGTTGATTTTAATTTTTTGTTTTTGCTAGAACAATACCAAAGTTCTTTTGTAAACTTTCACAAACCTCATCAGCAGATTTTTGACCAAAATTCTTAAATTCTAGTAAATCTTCTTTAGAGTATTTTAATAGTTCACTCAAATTATGTACATTAGCACGTTTTAATGCATTGTATGCACGCACAGATAATAAAAGATCAGCTAGCATAACATTTTCATATTCATTCTGCGGCTTTGCTTCCTCAACTAAGCTAGGGAGCTGTAAAGAATTACTTTGCTTAATCTTAAGGGAGGCAAAAACATTCTCTAATATTAGAGCTGCATTACTAATTGCTTCAATGGGCTCAATACTACCATCTGTGGCAATTTCTAAAATTAAACTTTCTGTCACAGAAAATGAACTGTTACGAGAAGTTTCAACAAAAAAGTTGACCTTTCGCACCGGCATAAAAACTGCATCTACGGCTAAGAATCCTTGAGGAAGGCGATTAATAAATTGTTCGCTCGTTAAATAACCATAACCAGGCTCAATTAAAACTTCCATCTCAAGACTAGTACGCCCCGTTAAACTACCAATATATTGACAAGGTTCTACTAATGTAATCTCATCAGGCAATTCTAAGTTTTGTGCAGTAATAACTCCAGGACCTTGAAATAAAAGCCTAGCGTTTATCGGTTCAATAAGATCACCTTTAAGAATTATTTGCTTTAGGTTTAGCAAAACTTCGATGATATCCTCTTTTAAACCAGGAATTGTCGAAAATTCATGGCTAACATTATTAATATGTACACCTACAATGGATAAGCCTGGAAGATCCGATAGTAAAACACGTCTTAATGCATTACCAATAGTAACACCTTGACCCTGTTTTAAAGGCTCAATGCAAAACTTTCCAAGAATATTTGTTGGATTTTCAACTTTTGAATTTAAACACTGAATCTGAAACATGGATTAAAGATAAAATGCGAAATAATAACAATTCATAACTTATTATCAATCTTTTTAAACACGTCTCTTCTTAGGTGGTCGACAACCATTATGCGGTACTGGAGTAATGTCTTTAATCAATAAAATTTCTAGCCCGCAGCCCTGTAATGCACGAATTGCTGTTTCTCGACCACTACCAGGGCCACTCACAATAACTTCTGTTTGTCGCATACCTTGTTCATATGCTAACGAACCAGCTTTCTCTGCAGCTGACTGAGCAGCAAACGGTGTACCTTTCTTCGCACCTTTAAAACCACTCCCACCAGCGGAGGCCCAAAAAAGTGTATTACCTTGTTTATCTGTAATATTAATAATTGTATTGTTAAATGTTGATTTAACGTGTACAACACCAAGGCTCGGCGCCTTTTTAGACTTCTTTCCAGTAAATCGTTTAATTTGTTTTATCATAAAATTTGGGACTAAATTGTAAAATATTTAACGAGCCTTTTTCTTTGCTGCTACAGTTTTAATTTTACCTTTACGTGTACGGGCGTTTGTACGCGTTCTCTGACCGCGAACAGGTAACCCGACACGATGACGACGTCCCTGTGCAGAACCAATCTCAGTTAGTCGTTTAATATTTAATGAATAAACACGTCTTAGATCACCTTCAGTTTGATATTGCTCATCAATAATTGTTCGCAATACATTAATCTCGTCGTCCGTTAAATTCATACAAATTGTATCGGGCGAGATATTAGTAGACGCGAGAATCTGCTTTGAACTTGTAAGTCCAATACCAAAGATATAAGTTAAACCAATTTCAATCCGCTTATTACGCGGAAGATCTACTCCTGAAATACGTACCATTTAATATCTTTCTATATTATTTTCGTTTCATTTTTGCTCGACCTTGTCTAACCTTAAGGCGTGGGTCACTTTTACAGATTAAATAAATACGACCACGACGCTTAACAACCTGACAATCCTTTGATCGATTTTTTAAATTTCCTATCGAACTAACAACTTTCATAAAAAGTGTTTATTTAAAATATTTATTAAAATCACTTTAAAAATGCAAAAACATTTTATAAATAATGCTAACCCAATAAACCCAAAAAGTCTATCAGCTTACTATTTAAACCCCTCATACTTCCGTGCAACAAGGTAACCACGAATTTGAGAAGTCACGTCTGTGATAACACCAATTAGAATTAATAGCGAAGTGACGTTCTTAAAGATGTTAACTTGTAAAACATTACCAACCACTAAAGGAAAAAACGCTAGAAAGGCTAAGAAAAGACCTCCCAGAAATGCTAAGCGCGCTACAGTTTTTTCTAAATATTTTGTTGTATCTTTACCTTGACGAACTCCAGGAATACTATACGCCATCTTCGCTAAATTTTGCGAAATATCATCTGGTTTTAAAACTAAGCCAGCATAAAAACAACTAAAGAGAACAACTAGGAGAATATTTATTGTGATTGAGTAAACGCTCAAAAAACTATTATTTACAAAACCTAAATTTAACAACTGTTGTACAGGATATGCAAGGAATACTGCAATTGTAGAACTGAAAACTAATGGCATTATGCCACCTTGATTGACTTTAAGTGGAATATAGCTATTTTTAAGTTGAGAAAAATTTTGGGATTGGTCACTGGAACTTAAATTTAATTGTTTAGCGGCTACAATATTAATCTTTTTATACGAATCCTGGAAAAGAATAATTACACTAACAACAAAAAGATAGAATATTAAACCTTGGCCGCTAATTCTAAGATTATCTAAATAAGAAGCTTGACTAAATAAAGCATTATTAAGCTCGCTAAAACTATTTGGTATACTACCAACAATATTTATAAAAATTAACATCGATGACCCATTTCCAAGGCCTTCTTCAGTGATCAATTCAGAAAACCACATCGAAAGAATTGAACCAGTAACTAAAGCTAAAATTATTTCAAGGGCTAAACTAATACTCCAATCAAAAATTATAGGCTTTACAAGGAAAAATGCAATAGCACTACTTAAAATGATCGCCCAAATAAGAGCTAAATAGCGAGTATAACGTGTTATTTGCTGTCTACCAAATTCCCCTTCTTCTTTTTGTAATTGTTCTAATTGTGGAAGTACGGGTACTAATAACTGGATAATTATCGAAGCATTAATATAAGGTAAGATACCCAAAGCACCAATACCTAAAAAGGAACTTCCAGTTAAGGTTTTTGCAAAGCCAAAAATGGGATTAGTATTTTGGTTTTGTGAAAATAGATCCAGGTCAATATTTGGAACTGGAATATATAAACCTAAACGAACAAGAAGCAAAAGAAACAGAATCTTCGTAATTTTTGCCTTTAAAAGAGCAGTTGTTTCTGATTGTTCCACTAAAATTTAAACTCTTAAACATTAGATAAATTATACGAACGAAGGGAACTTAGACCTTCAATTGTTGCACGTGCATTATTTAGTAAGTTATTTGATCCAAGCTGTTTTGATAGTATATTTTTTACACCAGCAAGCTCCAAAACAGTCCGAGTAGCTCCACCTGCAATTACACCACTACCGGGTGCCGAAGGTCGTAAAATAAGGCGAGCAGCGCCAAAACGACCAGTAGTTGCATGCGGAATCGAATTCGCACCTGTTAACGGAACAGTAATTACCTGTTTTTGACCATCTGCTACAGCTTTTTTAACAGCATTAATAACATCTGTCGCTTTACCAACACCAACACCAACTTTACCTTGCTCATTACCAACTACAACAACTGCACGAAAACTCATTTTTTTACCGCCCTTAACGACTTTTGTTACACGTTGAACTGCAACAACACGCTCTTGCCAATCACTCTTAGGTACTTGTAATTTACCTGATTTTTTGGGGTTTGCCATATCAATTAATTACTTGTGAAAGTTCTTTTTTCTTTATTTACCTGTCTTACCTGCTTTACGACGAATAACTTCACCTTCATAAGCAATACCTTTACCTTTATAAGGTTCCGGCGGACGGACAGATCTTATTTTAGCCGCAAATTCACCAACAACATCTAACTCAATACCCGATACAATGACAGTCGTAGGACCTTCTAGAGTTACGGATATCCTAGGGGGTGGGATCATACGAACTGGGTGACTATAGCCCATATTTAAAACTAAATCGTTTCCATCCAATTGCGCACGATAACCAACCCCAGAAATCTGTAATTTTTTAGAAAAACCATCAGAAACACCAGTCACCATATTTGCAACTAGAGTACGCGATAGTCCATATAAAGCTTGTGCTAACCTAGTGTCCTCTGCTTTTTCTAGGAGAAGTCTATTGTTTTCTTCATCTAATGTACAACAAATAACAGAAGGTAAGATTCGGAATAAACTACCTTTTGGGCCATCAATAGAAATTTTTTGTCTTTCAAGTGTTACCTTAACCTTTTGGGGCATGGTAATATATTTTTTACCTATACGCGACATAATTTACCTCAAATCTACCAAATATAACATAAAATCTCACCACCAATACATTTACTGCGCGCTTGTCTATCAGTCATTAAACCACGGGACGTAGAAACAATGGCAGTACCAAACCCACCTAAAACTCTAGGCATTTTTTTACTACTACTGTAAACGCGTAAGCCGGGTTTACTAATACTTTGAATTTTTTCAATCACAGGCTTTCTATCAACACCATCGTATTTCAGAGAAATTAAAAGTGATCCCCTTAAACCATTATCTAGTTCTTCAAACGATTCAATTAACCCTTCGTCGAGTAAAACTTTTGCTATCGCCTTTGTAACTTTTGTAGAAGGAATTTGTACAATTTGATGCTTTGCTAAATTTGCATTTCGGATACGCGTTAGCATATCAGCTATAGTATCATTAGTCATGAATTTACTATTTTTTCAATTTATAATTTACGAAGCTGCCAAAGGCATACCAAGACCTTTTAAAAGTGCTAATGCCTCCTCATCTGTTTTAGCAGTTGTAACAACTGTAATATCAAAACCACGAAGTTGAGCAACATCATCGTATGAGATTTCAGGAAAAATAAGTTGATCCTTTAAGCCTAAACTATAGTTGCCACGACCATCAAAACCATTTGGACTAATACCACGAAAATCTCTAATTCGAGGTAAAACAATATGAATTAATCGGGAAAGAAAATCATACATTCGCTCGTTACGTAATGTTACCGATAAACCAACTGGCATACCATCTCGTATTTTAAAACCAGCTACAGATTTTCTTGCATTGTTAACTATTGGTTGCTGGCCGGTAACAATAGCTAACTCTTTAATACTAACATCCAGCTCCTTTGAATTTTTTGCCGCCTCACCAAGACCTCTATTAATAGACACTGTAACAATCTTTGGTACTTGTTCAATATTTTTATAACCAAAATCAGCGATTAATGAGGGTACAATTGTTTGTTTATAAAAACTTTTTAAATCTTTTTTCATCAAATTATTATTCGCAATACTTGTATAAGATAAAAATTTTTGTATCTGCCCTATAATACTTCCGGAGCTAAAGAAACAATTTTTGTAAAACCTTTCTCTTTTAACTCACGCGCGATAGAACCGAATACTCGAGTTCCACGAGGATTATTTTCTTTGCTAATAATTACAGACGCATTATCATCGAAACGTAAACGGGTCCCGTCTTTTCTTGTAATTGAATGTTTAGTTCTTACAATAACAGCTCGTACAACATCGGATCGTTTCACTGTCAAATTAGGCGTAGCATCTTTAACAACACCAATTATTACATCACCAACAAAACCATAACGACGATTACTACCAAGAACTCGAATACACATCAGTTTCTTTGCCCCACTATTATCGGCAACTTTTAAACACGTTTGTGGTTGTATCATTTATAAAATTTAAGTTGAAGATTTTCTCAAAATACTGGAAACTGCCCAAGTTTTAGTCTTACTAATTGGAACAGTTTGCTTAATCCGAACTTTATCACCCGCCTTTGAATTAAATTCGGAGTCGTGAACAGCGTAACGTTTAGTACGAGTCACAACTTTTTTATATCGCTTATGGACAATCCGATCACTTACAGCAACAATTCGCGTATCGACCATCTTATCACTGACAACAATTCCTATTTTCTCTTTTACAACCATGGTTTTGATTATCTAGTTCTGTAAAGTTAAATTACAAAGGAATCTATAAATTTCCACGAGTTACAATTTTTGTTTTAACCGGTAACTTATAAGCGGCAGTTTTAAGAACTTTGAATGCGAGCTCTTTTTCAAGACCATTTATTTCAAAAAGAATATGTCCAGGTTTAATAACTGCAACCCAATATGCGGGAGCACCCTTTCCTGCACCCATTCTAGATTCAGCTGCTCGCTCTGTAATTGGTTTATCTGGAAAAACACGAATCCAAATTTTCCCTGAACGACGTACATACCTCGTTATACTTCGTCGTGTGGCTTCAATTTGTCTCGAAGTTAACCAAATTGGCTCTAAAGCTTGAATACCAAAATCGCCAAAAACAACTGTGTTTGACTTTGTTGCGGTTCCTTTTAGTCGTCCGCGATGTAATCTACGGAACTTAGTTCTTTTAGGAAGGAGCATAAAAATATATTTATTTTATATAAGTTTTTAACGAACTACTTTTGAAAAATTTCCTTATCAAAGATCCAAACTTTAATTCCTAAGATTCCATAAGTAGTCAAAGCTTCATAGTGAGTATAGCTAATATCTGCTCTAATTGTCTGTAAAGGAACACGACCTTCGCGCACCCACTCAGCTCTTGCAATTTCAGCACCATTTAAACGACCCGAAACTTGAATTTTAAATCCTTTTATACCACTTTTTTGAAGTCGTTGTGCCATTTGGCGCATCGCTCTTCTAAATGCAACCCGTTTTTCTAATTGGTCAGCTAATGAGCGAGCAACCAATAAGCTCTCATTTTCACTTTTAGCAATTTGAATAACTTTAAGCCGTACTTTTCTGAACTCTTTAAGTTCACTTTTTAACTTTAAAATAACGTTATCAATTGAAAGTACATCTTCAGACCCAGTAGCAATTAGCTTTGGGCGAGTAGCATGAATCAATAATTCAATTTTATTAACTTTTCGTTTAATTTCTAATTTGGCGATTCCAGCTTTGCTATAAACTGTATCCCATTCCTTTTCAAAAAATTTTCGAATCTTATAATCTTCTTGCAAAACTTTACTGTATACGCCATAGTTTGCAAACCATGTCGACTGGTATGGTTTATTAATACCAATTCGAAAACCCGTTGGATGTATTTTTTGTCCCACAAAAATATTTTAATTTAAAATGTTATAACGTTTTAATGAACTAAGAAGACATCACAATCGTTATATGCGATGTGTATTTTAAAATTCGATATGCACGACCTTGGGCACGCGGACGAAAGCGTTTCATTACCGGACCTTGATCCGCAAATGCTGATTTAACAACTAAATTTGTTTCATCAAGGTTCATATTATTCCGAGCATTTGCGGCGGCAGATCGTAAAACCTTAATAATCGGCTCACAAGACGCATAAGGCATAAACTCTAAAAGAATAAGTGCGTCTTTGTAACTTTTACCTTGTATTTGTCTAAGTACACGACGCACCTTACTAGGAGACATACGAATATACTTAGAAACGGCTTTAACTTCGTTATTTTGTAGAGAATTTGTAACCATAAAACTAAACTATGTGCATTCTAACGCTTAGACTTTTTATCTTTCTTAATATGAGAGCGAAATGTACGCGTAGGAGAAAATTCACCTAACTTGTGCCCAACCATTTGATCAGTAACAAAAACTGGAACATGCTGTTTACCATTATAAACAGCAAAAGTATGACCAATCATATTTGGAAGAATAGTTGATGTACGAGACCAAGTCTGAATCGTATCTTTTTTACCAGAAGCATTCATCGCTTCAACTTTTTCCATAACATAAGAAGCCACAAAAGGACCCTTTTTTAAAGAACGTGTCATGTGAATAATTAATGTAAATAATTAATTTAGCGACGCGAACGAAGTATATATTTACTACTTGATTTCGTTGCCTTACGCGTTTTCGTACCAAGAGCAGGTTTTCCCCAAGGGTTCACTGGACGTGGACGACCAATTGGAGAACGACCTTCACCACCACCGTGTGGGTGATCAATCGGGTTTTTAACAACACCACGAACGTGTGGTCGACGCCCTAACCAACGATTACGACCAGCTTTACCTAAACGTACATTAGCAAATTCAATGTTACCCACTTGACCCAACGTTGCGTAACACTGCTTGTGAACTAAGCGAATTTCACCAGAAGGTAATTTTAAGGTAACAAAATTACCTTCTTTAGCAATTAACTGTGCATACGCACCAGCAGATCGCGCAAGTTGACCTCCTTTACCTAAAGTTAATTCAACGTTATGCACAGTACTGCCTAGAGGCATAGATGAAAGAGGCATTGCACTTCCTATTTCAATCGGTGCATTACTACCAGAAGATACAGTCATCCCAACTTTTAAAGAGCGAGGACATAAAATATATCTTTTTGTCCCGTTTTCATAACATAGAAGTGCAATACGAACATTACGATTAGGATCATACTCGATGCTTATTACACGAGCTGTAATAATATCAACGTCAGAATTCGGTTCTTTACGATTAAAATGAATGATGCGATATTTTCTTTTGTGTCCACCACCACGATCGCCAAGTGTTATTACTCCTCGATTATTACGGCCACTACAAGCCTTCTTACCAACTGTTAAAGATTTTTGAGGTCGATTTGTTGTAATTTCATCAAAGAATAGACTTGAACGGGAACGCGTGCCTGGACTATATGCCCGATACAAACGAATTGCCATATAAAATTGTATGTGTAATATCTACTACTATTAGAACTTTTAAATAGGCACCAAATGTTAATTCTCTTCAAAGAATGTAATTGAATTTTCTGGCGCAAGTGTAACAATTGCTCTTTTATGGCGAGGCTTGCTACCAATAAATTTTCCAACTCGACGACGTTTTAATGGTCGCATCGAAGTATTTACCGAGACTACTTTAACATCAAATAACTCCTCAATTGCTGCTTTAATTGAGACTTTATTAGCTTTTTTATCAACTGCAAAACTATACTGATTACTTTGTAATAATTGAATAGTTTTTTCAGTTAGGATCGGATATTTTACCAACGAAATAAACGAATTTTGATTTAAAGACATAAATTTATATATAAATATTTACTAACTGAATAAGAATAAGAAAAAATAACTCTTAAGCTGTAAAAACCCTAATCAACAGGTGCTATTCGCAATAAATTGTCTTTTTTCCCTGGTAAAGAACCTTTTAGAACAAGGATATTTTCTGGAGTACTGATAAATAAAATTTCGCTATTTTTAATAGTTATCATTTTATTGCCTAACTGACCGGCCATTTTTTTACCTGGGTACACACGTCCCGGTGTACTACCAGCACCAATTGAACCAGGTAAACGATGATTTTTCGATCCATGTGTCATTGGGCCACGACTAAAATTGTGTCGTTTTTGGTTTCCAGCAAAACCTTTACCAATGCTTTTACCAGTTATATCAACCTTTTGACCAATACTAAATACATTTACATCAAGCATTTGACCCAATTTGTAACTATTTGGATCATCAATCTGAAATTCACCAGAATATTTAAATCCCTTACTCCCAGATTTCTTAAGATGACCGAGTTGTGGTTTAGTTATTTTACTTAATGACTGCTCAGCGAATGAAACTTGAATTGCATTATAACTATCCGTATCGACAGTTTTAATCTGACTCACTTGACAAGTCTCTGCCTGAACAAGTGTAACTGAGACAGCTGTGCCATCATCAGCAAAAATTTGAGTCATTCCGATTTTTCTACCAAATAAACCAATAGACATAATAATTCTTTATTAATCTAACCATATAAAAAATGCAAAATTTACAAACAAGTAAATTTTTTTACTTGAACCTAATTAAAGGAATAAACATACATATTATAGAGGAATTTTAACCAATCTGTCCAGCTCATATAAAGAAATTGAACGTAATGATACGCGAAATTAGCTTGAGGTTAAAGTTCTCATTCAATCTTGTCTCTAAGTAATAAAGATCTTTTACGCTCGGATATTCTAGCCATTTCGTCGTTTGTAAACTATTACAGGATTAAGAGCTAATGTATTAGCTCTTGACTCCTATAAGGTAATTAGCAGAGGGGGTAAATACGTCTTCTTTTCACTGCTATGCCTTTTTATACTCATTTCTATACTCAATAAAAAACCAAAGGAAAAATAAATGGCAAAAGTTATTGGAATTGACCTTGGAACAACAAATTCAGTTGTTGCAGTTATGGAAGGTGGAAAACCTGAAGTAATCACTAATTCAGAAGGGAACCGCACAACACCATCTGTAGTTGCTTATACAAAGAAAGGAGAGCTACTAGTTGGTCAAATAGCTAAACGCCAGGCGGTAGTTAACCCTGAAAACACATTCTATTCAATCAAACGCTTTATTGGTAGAAAAACGAATGAAATTACAGAAGAACTGAGGCAAGTTTCTTATAAAGTTATTCAAACAGAAGACACTATAAAACTTGATTGTCCCGCCTTAAATAAAAAATTTGCAGCAGAAGAAATTTCAGCGCAAGTTTTACGTAAACTAACTGAGGACGCTACAAAATATCTTGGAGAAACTGTTAACCAGGCTGTAATTACAGTACCAGCTTACTTTAATGACTCACAACGACAAGCAACAAAAGATGCTGGTCGAATAGCTGGATTAGATGTCTTACGAATTATTAATGAACCAACAGCAGCTTCATTATCTTATGGGCTAGAAAAGAAAGACAATGAAACTATTCTTGTTTTTGACTTGGGTGGGGGGACATTTGATGTTTCCATACTTGAAGTTGGTGATGGAGTTTTTGAAGTGCTAGCAACTTCTGGGGATACACATCTAGGAGGGGATGATTTTGACGAAAAAATTGTTCAATGGCTTGTGCAAGAATTTAAAGCGTCAGAAGGAATTGATTTAACACAAGATAATCAAGCATTACAACGTCTAACTGAAGCAGCAGAGAAAGCAAAAGTTGAACTTTCAAACTTAAGCCAAGCGGCAATTAATTTACCGTTCATTTGTGTATCTGCAGATGGACCTAAACATTTAGAAAAAGAATTAACGCGAGCAAAATTTGAAGAATTATGTTCGGATTTAATACAACGTTGTAAGACTCCAATCCAAACTGCACTTAAAGATGCGGAGTTAACTCCCGATGCAATTGATCAAAATGTACTTGTGGGTGGTTCAACACGAATTCCTGCAGTGCAAGAATTAGTTAAAAATTTACTTGGAAAAGAACCAAACCAAACCGTAAACCCTGATGAAGTTGTAGCTGTAGGTGCAGCAGTACAAGCAGGAGTTTTAGGTGGGGAAGTTAAAGATATTTTACTCCTAGACGTTACACCGCTGTCGCTGGGTGTAGAAACATTAGGTGGTATAACAACTAAAATCACACCAAGAAACACAATAATTCCAACTAAAAAATCAGAAACTTTTTCAACTGCTGTTGACAACCAACCAAATGTTGAAATTCATGTGCTGCAAGGTGAGCGTGAACTAGCTAAAGATAATAAAAGTCTTGGAACGTTCCGCCTAGATGGTATAGCATCAGCACCACGTGGAGTGCCGCAAATTGAAGTTACATTTGATATTGATGCAAGTGGTATTTTATCTGTAACAGCCAAGGATAAAGCAACAAATAAACAACAATCAATTACTATTAGTGGTGCGTCAACATTACCAAAAGAAGATGTTGAGCGAATGGTAGAAGAGGCAGAAGCAAATGCCGCAGCAGATAAAGAAAAAGCAGAAAAAATTGAAACTAAAAATCAAGCCGATTCGCTATGTTACCAAACTACGAAGCAACTGGAGGAATTAGAGTCAAAAATTGATGCCAGTGAGAAAGAAAAAGTTGAATCTTTATTAACTAAATTACAAGCGGCAATCAATACTGACGATACAGATGCAATGAAATCATTAACTGAAGAAATAAAACAGATTATGATGGAACTAGGTCAAAAAGTTTATAGTCAAACTGATTCCACAGCAACAAATTCAGATAGCGAAACAATAGAGACAGATTTTTCAGTCGGTAAATAAAATACAAAGTCGTCTAGTATTGAATTTGAAAAATTAAATATTAGACGGCTGTCGATTTAATCGTTCTAATAAAATAGCTTGAAATAATTAGTAGTAACTGTTATATTGTATAAGGTATTATATCAGTACATCTAATGGGTCGGTGCCCGAGCGGTTAATGGGGGCGGATTGTAAATCCGCTAGCATAGCTTACGTAGGTTCAAATCCTACTCGGCCCAAGTTTGATGGACCTCAGTGTTAAAAAACAAATGTTATAATTTTCTAAGACATATTCTGGATAACAAATAGAGACATCTTAAGAGTTTCATTTCCTAATTCATATTTTTAATATGAAAAAATAGTATACATATTTATATTTTTTAACGGAGTCATATCCATATAAATAAATATACTATTTTTAATGTAGTAACTAGATTAATAAATCTGGTACTACCTAAGTTGAGAACGAATAAACTTTAGTAGTAAATCTTACCACCACCCCATTTTTCGTTAACTACTTTTGGTTGAATTAAGATATGTCCAGCCATTGCAAATAGATCTTCATCCGTCAATGAACGCATCTTTGGAAAAATATCTGCACTCTTAATACTTGGGTGAATTTCCGAGATTGAATCTGTACCATCATAACTCATCGGATCCTTAAAATAACTTACAAGATTAGTAACGTTATCTCGAGCCGGTGTAGCTAAACTAAGAGATTCCACGTCTAAACCAACGTTTGGATTTGTCTTTGTTACACCACCAACATGACATGTTCCACATGCATTGTTGAATAGTCGTTTACCACGCTTTACCTGCTCTACACTAATTACTACTGTATTTCCTTTAGAATCTAATGTTACAGTTCTCGTATCTTCGTCTAATTCTAATGCATTAGCCGCAGAGATATGAGTACCAAGAACAAAAGTTGCTAAAATACTCCCTAATAAAAATTTATTTTTCAGCATGTGTAGTCTAACTCTAATTTTTTACTAATTAATTTTGAAAAAATCTCTCAATAAGTATTAAGTCTAATTATAAGCTATACAATAAAAAATTTCGCAATTATCTAGAAAAACTATTTAATGTTATATGAAACGAGCTTTAATAGTATTATCGTGAAGTTGTAATCTTATAAACTCAAACTCTTAACTAATCAAACGTATTTTTACCAGTAAACTTAACATTAACAGGTTGAGCATTCTTACCAATCGAATGCATAACATTACCTACACCAAGTCGCCCAGCATTTAATTTTTCTGGAAAAACACCATCTTTGGGATGAAGATACTGAACCTCACTATTTGGAAAAATACGGTAAATTTTGTAATCATTAACTTTAAATGATGTACGAAGTTGAGTGCCTAATGCTAAACATTGTTCTTTTTTTGCTAAGTAAAGAAGATTTTCACCTTTTTGCATTATTGCAGAACCACTTGTTGGCATCTCAAAAATTTGTTCTTTTTTACTTGTCCAAGTGATTGCGTACTTTTCCTCCGTTTCTGCTGCTCGTAACCAACCCCCAGTGCTACCCCCAAAAGTTGGAGAAGCTATTTGTAAATCTAATATATCAGTCATAAATACGCCCTACTTAAAAAAATAAACATATTAATGTTCCTAAAGCCATATTTTATATGATGTTTAACATTTAATATCATTAGAAATAATTTTTTTAATAAATTGCCGTTTATACTAAATCCCAGTAACCGAACTAAAATTCATACTTTACATAAAGATGCTTTTTAATTTAATTAGTTTTTTAAGTGGATTCTTATTTTCCAGTGTTTTAGATACTACCCTCGGTGAATTTAGTGAATGAGCAATTGTTGGGGCCGCATTAATAGTCTCAAGTTTAGAAATCGTAACAAAAATTTTTTATTACACAAATTCTAAAATACACAAAAAAAAATTCAACAAAAAGTACTCTATAATAGTAATATTAAATGTTCTACAGTTTTTTAAAGTTGGTATCATCTACGGTTTAATAGTGGATGCATTTAAACTTGGAAGTTAATAAAATAACTAAGAACAGTCAACTAGCTTCGGGTAATAAAATTATAATATTGAAATATAATAATATGATCACAGATGCTCAAATTTTTTTAGCACTAGGTATAGCATTAATTGCTGCCGTATTTGCAATCGGGTTAGGTAGACAATTATACGTGTAATGTAATTGTAATAATTACGAACTAACCATAAATTTTGTTTCTTATTTATTTTATTTATTTAAATAAGTAAGAATTTAGTAGCACCAGAATAAAATAATTCAGGTGTTGCTAACCATTAACAATAATTAATAACGGACTCCCGTTTTTACCTATATTTCAGGATAGAAATGTTGCTAAAACATTAAAAATTGGAAAACACAACGAAATAAAAGTTTAATCAACTAGCAGCTAATTATAAATAATTGTACAGTGTCTAAGCCCCTTCTTTATTCGTAAATGTGCCGATAATAACTAAAAAGATACTATTGTAATAAAAACTTATGTGGACTGAAACAATAATGTAATTAACAGGTATAAACCTGGGAGGTTTTCAAAACCAAATAAAATTAATTTAATTATAATCAAAATCATGACTACAACTTTAGAAAGACGCGCAAGCGCAAGCTTCTGGGAGCAATTCTGTGCATGGATCACTTCAACTGAGAACAGACTATACATCGGTTGGTTCGGTTGTCTAATGTTCCCTACTCTACTTACAGCTATTTCAGTTTACATTATTGCTTTTATCGCTGCACCTCCAGTAGATATCGATGGTATCCGTGAGCCAGTTGCTGGTTCTCTACTTTACGGAAACAACATCATCTCTGGTGCAGTAGTACCAAGCTCTAACGCTATCGGTGTTCACTTCTACCCAATTTGGGAAGCTGCTTCAATCGATGAGTGGTTATACAACGGTGGTCCATACCAACTAGTTGTATTCCACTTCTTCATTGGTGTATGTGCTTACATCGGTCGTGAGTGGGAACTTTCTTACCGTCTAGGTATGCGTCCATGGATCTGTGTTGCTTTCTCAGCTCCAGTAGCTGCAGCAGCTGCAGTATTCGTAATCTACCCAATCGGTCAAGGTTCATTCTCTGATGGTATGCCTCTAGGTATCTCTGGTACTTTCAACTTCATGCTTGTATTCCAAGCTGAGCACAACATCCTAATGCACCCATTCCACATGCTTGGTGTTGCTGGTGTATTCGGTGGTTCATTATTCTCTGCTATGCACGGTTCATTAGTAACTTCATCTCTAATCCGTGAGACTACAGAGAACGAATCAGCTAACTACGGTTACAAGTTCGGTCAAGAAGAAGAGACTTACAACATCGTTGCAGCTCACGGTTACTTTGGTCGTCTAATCTTCCAATACGCTTCATTCAACAACTCTCGTGCTCTTCACTTCTTCTTAGGTGCATGGCCAGTAGTTGGTATCTGGTTCACAGCTATGGGTGTTGCTACTATGGCATTCAACCTAAACGGTTTCAACTTCAACCAGTCTGTTGTTGATTCTCAAGGTCGTGTAATTAACACTTGGGCGGATATCCTTAACCGTTCAAACCTAGGTATGGAAGTAATGCACGAGCGTAACGCTCACAACTTCCCTCTAGACCTTGCAGCTGGTGAGTCTTTACCTGTTGCTCTAGTTGCTCCTGCTGTTGCAGCGTAATTAGTTATCTAGATCCTATAAAAACTAGAGAGACGAAAAGTCTCTCTAGTTTTTTATTTACAGTTAAATAGCATAAACTAGAATGCGGCTTGGGTCTGCGTTGGAAGTTTAAAAATATTTAAATTCATTCCACAATGTAAAAAAATTTGTTCTCTAAACTCCTCAATGTTTTTGTTTTTCAAACTTAGCTGAGAACTTGTTATGCTTTTATTTCGCCGGCTTTTTTTAACCTTAAACTAAGAGACTTAAACAACAAAAGCAGCAAGAAACGAACCTATTAGGTGCGTTTCTTGCTGCTTTTGTTGTTTAAGTCTCCTTGAATTAATCCTAATCCTAGTGTGGAGTAGATAACATATTTTGTATCAGTAAAATCAGTGTCTCACTGCTAAACCTGTCTTCTAAATCACTTTTAGTAAACTAAACTAATGCTAAGGTTCCAGCCACTTGACGTAATAGCGGGAAACGGATTTGAACCATTGACCTTCGGGTTATGAGCCCGACGAGCTACCAAACTGCTCTATCCCGCGAAAAAAGACAATATATAATTTATTGTACTGTTAAATGAAAATAATTGTCAAATCGTTAAATACTTTATTTTTCTTTTTTTAGTGAAACATACTTACCAATTTTTTATAATTCTTCTCCATACTCTAAAAGGGTAGTTTCTAAGAAACTTTTCGATAGTTTTACCGTCGACTTCAAATACCGGCTGTCCGCCATTACCTCGGAGAACACTTACTCCCCAAGTCAATCGCTTTATTAGTCTCTTACGGAACTTAGATAGAAATAGAAGTGCCCTAATTTGCTAACCGTTAATCTTCGCTAACCTAAATTTTTAATTTTATTTCTGACCTTATCTCTGAGATTAAACAGTTAATTATTTTTATATTAAAAGGTGCGATGATATAATCTCTCAAGGCCTTAATAAAAATGTCAGACGAGAAAGGTTTATCACCTATTAAAGCTGAAATTGAACTGGCGGAAAATCTTGTCAGAACGTTACTGTAGAAAGGGAGACCCTGATTCTAGAACACTGCAAAATAAGATTAAAAAATTCAAAGATATCGGGCTACTCGTCAAAAAAGGACGATATAAGTATGTAACAACTTACGTTGTACCGATAATAACAGCTACAAGTCAGTTTACTCCTCGCTACACTAATATGGCATTGGATTACCTAGATTTGCTCCACGAGGCTCAGATGGTAACGATTAGAGAGTCAATTAGACGTGAACAGGGTAATAATAAGATCAGTCCCGCAAAAATTAAGAAGGAGATCTCAAGAATTGATGAGTAAAGACCTCTCAGAACAGCTTTCCTATAACAAGGAAAACATAAAGCTCAAAGTGACTTACGAAGTTGAGTGTAATTATGAATCTGCTCTGGTTTTAATTTCCGCCCACTTAAAATGTTTTATTTAACTTTGTTACAATATGACGTAAAACTCGTTCATCTCTACGAATAGTACTATTTAACAGATTAATAAGTTTACCATTACCTAAGAACACAATTTGAATGAAATTAGCTGCTTCAAACTTTTTTATAGCATAGCTTAGACCTTTACGCCCTTGATTTTGGACCATAACTTTACTACCCTTACCCATTAAAAACTCCTGGTAAAATTCAATTTTATTATTTACCTCATTGTCAATAAGATTTGGGTCTAATAACAATATTATTTCATATAATTCTAATTCCTTACGCATACTTCTAAATATATTATATTAAAAACTACAATTCCATTATACAGAGTAAAATTAAAAAGTACAAGTATTGCTGCAATTAAGACAAAATTTTTATAATAGTTATTCTTAACTTTTAAATTAAAAAAAACGTATTTTTACCACACCGTTAATTATTGCTCAAATAATTTCGTTTTTGTGTTTTAATAAACATAAATAAAAAACAAAACTACTAACAACCGAATATATGCTATACTTAGAGCAAGTACAATAAGCTTCTATGCTACAATTATTTATTTTTTAAATTCAATTTTTTTAAAAGGCGAATTTACATGATAAAGAAGATAATCTACCTCAGTGGACCTGGAGTTACGTTAGCAAATAGAGATCCAGTAACAGCACTTATTATTATAGTCTGTTGCGCAGTCTAACAATCTGGATATTGCCTGTGTACAATTGGTATTATTCATTGAATAATTGGCTATAAATATATTTAAGTCCACAAAAAATAATAAGTAGCCGAATTACTAAGTTAATTAAAGAAGTTCATAATACATGTCTCACTTCACAAAAATTAAAACTAAACTTTACAACTTAACGATTCTAGAAAAAAGCTTAGATGACCTTTCATTAGAAACAGAGGTTGGAAGTAAAGAAATACGAGGCTACAATAATCAAAAACATGTGGCAGAGTTAGTCATTAAACAATCAAACAATCACGATATTGGCTTTGCCTGGAATGGTAGTGAATACGAATTGGTAACAGATTTAATGTTTTGGTCACAACCTTATTCCATCGACAAATTTTTAAATCAAGTTAATCAACGTTACGCCTATAATTCAATAGTACAGATGAGTGAACGTGAGGGCTTTCAACTTGCACAATCTGAAAATCCACAAAATGGTTCTGTAAGATTATTATTACGAAAATTTAATTAAAAAGGTAATACTAGAAATGCAGATGATATTTTTATAAAATAATATACACTATCTAGTAAAGATATCATCCATGAATTAACTAAACAAAAAGCCAACAAGACAATCAACAGTGATCAATATAAAAAATGTTATTAGCAGATAATTTAAACCAACTACTTGAAATAGTACCGGATTTTATTCAAGGACCATTAAAATATCACCCTAAACGGGAAATTTTAATAGAGATTGTATTGGATATTGGACGTAGACCAGAGGCAAGGTTTGCTGATGGTAGCGAATATTTATCCTATCGCACAATTGTATGGCAAGATCTAGATTATATCGTAAAACGACTCGGAAAGTTCAGTGATGATAATCGAGCTGGAATAGAAAAGACACTACATCGTATAAGTTCTTTACGAAATCGCCAAGGCAATATAATTGGGTTAACTTGCCGGATCGGGCGCGCAGTGTTTGGGACAGTTAGTATTGTACGTGATTTACTAGAAAATAAGAAATCAATTCTACTATTAGGTAAACCAGGTGTGGGGAAAACAACTGCTATAAGGGAAATTGCTAGAGTATTATCAGATGGGATGAAAAAACGAGTCATTATTATTGATACATCTAATGAAATTGCTGGTGATGGTGATTTACCACATCCGTCTATAGGAAAATCTCGTCGTATGCAAGTTTCAAGTACCAAGAACCAGCATGAAATTATGATTGAAGCAGTTGAAAATCATATGCCGGAAATTATAATAATCGATGAAATTGGTACTGAATTAGAAGCAACAGCAGCGCGTACAATTGCGGAGCGAGGTGTTCAGTTAATTGGTACGGCACACGGTAATACATTAGAGAATTTAATTAAAAATCCAACTATTACAGATTTAATAGGTGGAATACAACATGTTACATTAGGAGATGAAGAAGCAAAGCGACGTGGATCAGCAAAAAGTATTTTAGAACGAAAAACACCACCCACATTTGATATAGCTGTTGAAATTCATGATTCACAAACTTGGATTATTCACGATAACATTGAAAATTCAGTTGATTTATTACTCAAGGGACAAAATCCTCTACTGCAAAAACGAAATTTAACAAATGACCAGGATGTAAATATTAATTGCGAAATTAGCTATAATAAAGAAGAATCCCACAAAACTCATCACCTTAAATCTAATATACCCATAAAAAAACAAAAAAAAAGTCTTTTAGTAAATGGAGTTAACCATAAGGAAAATCAACAAATTAAAAAATTAGATAACGAGAATAATACATTACTAACAAAGAGTATTAATTTATATACGTACGGTATAAATACTCAAGAACTTTACGCTATAATACGAACTTTACGACTACCCGTAATTATAACAAAAGAGATTCAATATGCTGATGCTATTTTAGCTATCGAAAATTTAGTTAAAAATAATCGAAGGTTAAAACAAATTTCATATTCGCGTAAAACTACAGTTTACACTATCCAACGTCACAGTTTATTAGAAATTGTAAAGGCATTACAGAAATTAGATAATAAATACGAGACATTTGCGCCACTTAAAAAACAAACTATTCGTAGAGCCACACGTATTATCGATAAAGAATTGTTAACCCCTTTAGAAGAAACAAGGCTAGCTATTGAAGAAATTATTATTCCAAATCATAAAATACTCGATCTTTTACCTCGAACAAGCTCTGTTAGAAAACTTCAACGCGATCTAGTAAAACATTATCAATTAAATAGCACTAATGTTGGAAATAAATTAAATCGACGTGTTCGAATTTATCCGAATTAAAAAAAAATACCATAGTGACTATTGGAAAAAGTGTTATAATTATTGACGTAGTATTAAACATACATATGCAATGGCACTTAATTTACAAGAAGAGTATAACAAAACCGATATTCAAGGGATCATCGATCAACTTGAAGAAGATCTGGTAGGTTTAGCTCCCGTAAAGGCACGTATTAAAGAAATTGCTGCATTACTATTAGTACAGCGTCTTCGAAAAAATCTTGGACTCGGGATAAATTCCACATCGGTCGGGCTACATATGTCGTTTACAGGTAGTCCCGGTACTGGAAAAACAGCCGTAGCGAACCGTATGGCGGATATATTATATAAACTCGGCTATATTCGTAAGGGACATTTAATTACAGTTACTCGTGACGATTTAGTAGGTCAATATATTGGACACACTGCACCAAAAACAAAAGAAGTTTTGAAACAGGCTATGGGTGGTGTTCTCTTTATTGATGAAGCATACTATTTATATAAACCAGATAATGAGCGTGACTATGGTGCGGAAGCCATTGAAATCTTACTTCAAGTAATGGAAAATCAACGTGAAGACTTGGTTGTAATCTTTGCTGGTTATAAAGATCGCATGGATAGTTTCTATGAATCAAACCCAGGTTTATCATCACGAGTAGCAAACCACATTGATTTTCCAGATTATACAGCAAATGAGTTACTACAAATCTCAAAGCTAATTCTTGAAGAACAACAATACCGTATGACACCTGATGCAGAAGCCGCACTTTTAGAGTATGTCGCTAAGCGTCGAGAATTACCATTATTTGCAAATGCTAGAACAGTAAGTAATGCAATCGATAAAGCACGAATGAGACATGCTAACCGTATGTTCACTTCAGGGGATAAAATTCTTACAAAGGTAGACCTAGTAACAATCGAAGCTGAGGACATTCGTCTAAGTAGTTTATTTGAGGAAGTATAAAAAATTTATTTAAACATCAATAAGAAATTATGGTAGAAGTATTATTATCAGGTATTGTTCTAGGATTAGTACCAGTAACAATCGCAGGACTTTTTGTAGCGGCCTATTTACAATATCGACGTGGAAACCAATTTGGAGTCTAGCTTATAAGAAAAAATTTTAAATAATTAAACCCCCTAAAAATAATATTTTAGAGGGTTTAATTATTTAATTTAAAAATCTTGATGTTTTAATTTTTCACATCAATAATAATACGTGAACGTAGAACAAAATAAACCACACGGTGTCGAATACGAGTTAACATAATAACAAAAAAATTATAGGCTTCTTGTTTGTACTCCGTTAAAGGATCTTTTTGACCATAAGCACGCCAACCTACAGCATCTCGTAACGCAGAAATTTTTTGCAAATGTTCTTTCCAAGAGAAATCAATTTGCTGAAGCAAAAATGAACGTTCTAATTCACGCAATAAACCAGGCTCAATTAATTTCATTTCAGCCTCTTTTAAATCATAACTTATTTGAAATTGTTGTTGTAAATAGGAAATAAAACGAACCTCCTCCTGACTATCCAACTGTTTCGGTTGAAATAAAAATGGGGTACCTAATAAATTCTGTACCTTTTGAAGAATACTAGTCTTCAGCAACCCATTTTGTGTTATCCCCATAAAGAAGACAACATCGTACAAACTCCTTTCAGCATATTCAATAATCCAATCGCGAAGACTATCAATTTCTAGAATTCGACGGCGTTCAATATAAACACCATTACGTTGAGTATTTAATGCTTGATCATACTCAAATAATTTTTTGCGAATATCAAAATAATAAGCTTCAACTTTTTTTTGTGCAGATTCTAAACTTTGATTTAGAAATTGGGACTGAATTGGTACTGATTCTTGTAATCCCATATTCTGCATAAGACCTGAAATTTTATCACCGCCAAAAATTCTCAGTAACTTATCCTCAAGACTTAGGAAAAATCGAGATGAACCTGGATCACCTTGACGACCTGATCGACCCCGTAATTGGTTATCAATTCTACGCGATTCATGACGTTCAGTACCAATTACATGCAACCCCCCTAGATTTTGGACAGTAGATCGATCAGCAACAGCAATATTCTGATCACTTTCAGAAAGTCTAAGATAATTACTCTTCAACTCTTCCGATAATTGGACGGGTAGGTCAGAATTCGATTCAAGGTACTCCAAGGCCTGAGCATATGTATAGATATAATCAGGAAATTGAATATCTTTAAAAAGTTTTGATAAAGTAGACAATTCATCACTCGAAAGGTCAACTTGATCGACCACAGTCAACGATTTAGAATAACTAATAAATTTTTGAAAGCGTGAGAGTGTACGCGATTTTGGATTACCGCCCAAAACGATGTCAGTACCTCTCCCAGCCATATTTGTAGCAATTGTAATTGCATTCTTACAACCAGCTTGGGCAATGATTTCCGATTCACTTTCAATATTTTCAGGTCGAGCATTCAAAAGACGATACGGTAATTGATATTCAGTAAGTAATGCTGCCAATAATTCTGATTTTTCAATCGTCGTTGTCCCAACTAAGACAGGACGGCCTAAGTTATACATCTCAAGACATTCATTAGCGATTGCTTGCCATTTTAAATACTGATTTTTATAAATTAAATCAGGAAAATCTTTACGCTGGATAGAGCGGTTTGTCGGTACTGGAATAACCTGTAAATTATAAATTTTTTCAAATTCAACTTCTTCTGTTTTAGCTGTACCCGTCATTCCAGATAATTTACTATAAAGGAGAAATAAGTTTTGATATGTTATTGAAGCAAGTGTCTGACTTTCATCTTGAATAGGTAATCCCTCTTTAGCTTCAACCGCTTGATGCAAGCCATCACTCCAACGCCTTCCAACCATTGTTCTTCCTGTAAATTCATCCACAATAATAATTTCATTTTCCTCGTTGGCAATATAATGAGTATTTCTAACAAACAACTCTTTTGCTTTAACAGAATTTAATATATAAGGAATCCATGGATCTTCCACATTGTATAAATCAGAAGTACCTAACGCTTGCTCGCAAAACGCTAATCCTTCTTCTAATAATGTTGCATTTTGATTTTTTTCGTCAACAGAATAATGGATATCTTTACGTAACGTGTCAACTAATTTCGTTGTGCGTAAATATTTTTGTGTCGGCGCCTTACTGGGACCAGAAATTATTAGTGGAGTACGAGCTTCATCAATTAATATGGCATCTACTTCATCAACAACACAGTAAAAAAATGGTCGCTGCACTATTTCATCTACTGTAAATGCCATATTATCCCGTAGATAATCAAAACCTAATTCATTATTTGTCACATAGGTAACGTCACACGCATAATTTTTTTTACGTTCCTCAAACTCCATATCTTCTTGGATTAAACCAACACTTAACCCAAGAAAAGTATGAACCTGACCAACAGATTCGGCATCACGACGTGCAAGATAGTCATTTACGGTAACAACATGTACACCTTCGCCATAAAGAGCATTCAAAAACGTTGGAAGTAAGGCAACTAATGTTTTTCCTTCTCCAGTTTTCATTTCAGCAATCTTCCCTTCATTTAATATAAGACCACCAACTAATTGAACATCAAAATGACGAAGGCCTAAAACTCGTCTAGTAGCCTCGCGAACTAGTGCAAACGCTTCGGTCGTAATTTGGTCATTTGATTTTACACTATTACACAAGTCAACTTTTAGTTGGGTTGTATACTCGCGTAACTGAGTATCAGTTAGATTAGTAAACTCTTTTTCGATTGCATTTATCTGATTAACGAGTTGATCATACTTTGTAAGGGCTCGCTTTGTCGAATCTTGAAAGAATGTCTCAAACATAAATTCAATTTTTATTTAATTATTTTAGAAAATTGCTAACTAGTGACAACTGGCTTAATTCGAGGTCTATATTATTAGGGTGGGTTTTTAAAGACGTTTGGTTAGCCAGTATACTTCTATTAGATTATACTATAATCAGACTAATGATAGTGAAAGTGAAAATAAAAACAATTAAATAGATCTTTACTTTTTTAATTTGGACAATTTAATATTTTCTGCACTAAATAAAAACTAAAATTAATGTATTACTTAGCGCCAATGGGAGGTAAATTAAATCCTATGAAAAGCGTCTTAAAATCGTTATTAAAACTGGGTTACCTGGGGCTCGAACCCAGAACTTATCGGTTAAAAGCCGAGTGCTCTACCATTGAGCTAGTAACCCTTAAACCTATGCCATAATTATATACTGATCTTGTTTTCTTTCATAGGGATTAAATTTCAAATCGATTGACCAAAAAACTTACGCCCTGCAACATTTACGAGAAGACCTACAAGAATAGTACTCCATTTTTTATTATCTCTTCATAATTTGCTGTTAGTTTTGGGTACTCTTTACCATTAACAAATATCATTAATTTAGTTCTCAAACTATTATAAATTATGAAATAAATTTGCAAAAAACTAAAAGTTTTTGCTATTATAAGTTTATGGCTCAGTAGCTCAGTTGGTTAGAGCAGGGGACTCATAAGCCCAAGGTCGCAGGTTCAAGTCCAGCCTGAGCCAATTAGGATAAATATAAGTTACAAAATTTACTAAAAGAGCAGTTAATTAATGTTATCTATTAATAATTAATAAAAACCCAGAACTTTTATGAAGTCAAAGACTATATTATACCAAGAAGATGCCCGAAAAGCACTTGAACGTGGGATGGATACACTTGCTGAAGCTGTAGCAATTACATTAGGGCCAAAAGGACGAAATGTAGTATTAGAAAAAAAGTTTGGAACACCACAGATCGTTAACGACGGTGTAACAATTGCAAAAGAAATTAACCTAGTAGATAATCTAGAAAATACTGGTGTTTCATTAATTCGACAAGCTGCCTCAAAAACTAACGACGTCGCAGGAGATGGAACAACAACTGCCACAGTACTTGCACATGCAATAATAAAACAAGGAATGCGTAATGTAGCAGCTGGAGCAAATCCAATTGTTCTTAAACGTGGAATAGAAAAAGCTACACAATATGTCGTCTACCAAATAACCGAATATGCCCGACCTATTGAAAATATTGACGATATTACAAAAGTTGCAACTATCTCAGCCGGTAATGACACAAGTGTTGGTTCCCTAATTGCTAATGCTATTGATAAAGTTGGGCGAGAAGGGTTAATTTCACTTGAAGAAAGTAAATCAACAAGTACTGAGCTAGAAATTACGGAAGGCATGGGATTTGATCGAGGTTTTATATCTGGGTATTTTGTGACAAACACAGAAAAAATGGAGATTGTACTTGAAAATCCATTAGTATTAATTACAGATAAAAGAATTCGAGTAATTAAACAAGATCTATTACCAGTTTTAGAGCTAGTCACAAAAACGAACCAGCCATTATTAATTATTAGTGATAATGTAGAAAAAGAGGCATTAGCGACACTAATTGTTAATAAACTCAGAGGAATTTTAAACGTAGTAGCAGTGCGTGCACCTGGTTTTGGTGATCGTCGTAAAGCTATGCTAGAAGATCTAGCAGTATTAACCGCTGGTCAAGTTATCACAGAAGATGCTGGATTAAGTCTAGAAAAAATTGATATCGAGACATTAGGAAAAGCACGGAGAGTTATTGTCGGAAAAGAATCGACTACTATAATTTCAGACGCAAATAAAGAAAACGTTCTTGCTAGATGTGAACAATTAAGACGGCAACTAGAAAAAAGCGACACAAGCTACGAACGAGAAAAAATTCAAGAACGTCTCGCAAAATTAAGTGGTGGTGTAGCTGTTATAAAAGTTGGAGCAGCCACAGAAACAGAAATGAAAGACCGTAAACTCCGATTAGAAGATGCTGTGAATGCTACAAAGGCAGCAGTGGAAGAAGGAATAGTACCTGGTGGTGGTTCTACACTAGTACACATCTCAACACAATTATTAAACTGGGCTAAGAAAAACTTAAAAGATGATGAACTACTAGGTGCATTAATAGTTGAAAAGGCATTAAGTGCACCTCTTCGACGTATTGCGACAAATGCAGGGCATAATGGAGCCATTATAGCAGAAAAGATTAAAGATGCCGACTTTAAACTTGGCTATGATGCCGCCACAAATGAATTCTTAGATATGTATAAACAAGGAATCATTGATCCGGCAAAGGTAACACGTTCAACCTTACAAAACGCTTCGTCGATTGCTAGTATGGTCTTAACAACTGAATGTATTATTGTTGATAAAATGGATAAAAACGAAACAATCTAACAACACTGTATCAAAAAATTTGTTTACGTTTTTTATACTTAAACTTAATTAATCACTAGAAACGATAACCTAACTCGATATGTTTGCAAAGAATGATATTAACGAACTAAATTTAAACAAAATTCAAGATGATGAAATGGCATTATCCGAGCATATTGAAGAATTTAGCCAGCGAATAATTTTTTGCTTAATTCTTTTATTAATAAGTACCTTACTTTGTTTTACAGATATTAAGCAAATTGTACAAATTTTTCAAATTCCTGCTATGGGAATTAAATTTCTTCAATTTGCTCCAGGTGAATATTTTTTTGCATCTGTTAAGATTGCTGCGTTTTGTGGCATTTTACTTAGCAGTCCAATAACGATATACCAAATTTTTTTATATATTGTCCCGGGTATGACAAAAAAAGAACGTGATATTGTGCTTCCAATAACATTTGGATCATGCATTCTATTCGCAGTGGGATTAATTTTTGCTTACTTTTTTTTAGTTCCGGCAGCGCTTAAATTCTTTATCGCCTATGGAGCTGATGTTGTTGAACCCTTTTGGTCATTTAATCAATATTTCGATTTTGTAGCTGCTTTAATTTTTGCTACAGGACTTGCGTTTCAAATCCCTATTATTCAAATTGTACTTGGTTTGTTCGGAATCATATCCGGTCAAAACATGTTATCTGCATGGAAATATGTAGTTGTTTTATCAACAATTCTTGCAGCGATAATAACACCATCTACGGACCCATTGACACAAATTATTATGTCAGTTGCTTTGTTAGCACTTTATGTCAGTGGTGCAGGGGTGGTAATTCTATTAAAAAAATAAATTTATAGAATTTATTGAAATGTAGTGAAAAAATGGCTTAATATACAAAATATTAAGATATAATCATTATGTATACTTTTGAATAGTTTAAATAAAATGACAGGCGTAATCAAAAAATTTAGATCCGTAGTTTTAATTCTCGGGATTCTAGTAACTCTAACATTACCCAAAGTTTCATACGCTTATCCAGTATTTGCACAACAAGCGTACGAAAGTCCAAGAGAAGCAACGGGTCGAATTGTTTGTGCAAATTGCCATTTAGCACAAAAACCGACAGAAATTGAACTTCCTCAAGCAGTACTTCCAGATTCAGTTTTTGAAGCAGTTGTAAACATTCCTTATGACTTAAGCTCAAAGCAAATCCTGGGAGATGGTAAGAAAGGAGGGTTAAATGTTGGTGCAGTTCTTGTATTACCGGAAGGATTTCAACTAGCCCCTAAAGATCGTATCTCAAGTGAAATTAAACAAAAAACGAAGGGAGTTTTTGTTCAACCGTATAGTAAAACAAAGCCAAATATTCTAGTTGTTGGCCCTGTCTCAGGCAACAAACATCAAGAAATTATATTTCCGATTTTATCCCCAGACCCTGCAACAAATAAAGACGTCCATTTCTTAAACTACCCAGTTTACGTTGGGGCTAATCGTGGCCGTGGTCAAGTATATCCAAGTGGTGAGAAGAGTAATAACAATGCTATTACTTCAACAGTAGCAGGACAAATTACATCGATTGAACCATTAGAGAAAGGTAAAACAAATATAGTTATTCAATCTACAAGTGGTACTGAAGTAACTCAAACAATTCCTGCTGGATTAACTATCAACGTTAAACCAACAGATGTCATTAAGGTAGATCAACCACTTACTGAAAATCCAAATGTTGGTGGTTTTGGTCAAGGTGAGACAGAAATTGTTCTTCAAAACCCAAATCGTGTTAAGGGGATGATCGTATTTTTCTTCACAGTCACTCTTACACAAATTCTTTTAGTATTAAAGAAAAAGCAATTTGAAAAAGTACAAGCTGCTGAAATGAACTTCTAATATAAACAAGTATTAAAAAAAAGGAACCGGATCAACAAGATCCAGTTTCTTTTTTTTAAGATCGAATAATTTTATCTGATGAACTAACAAATACTAGCGCTGCAGAAATTGGAATTACAACAATTACTACTGCTAATATTACACTACTTAAAAATGCACTTAATGAAGGTGTCATACTAATAACAGATTTAACATTTTAAACTAATGAAAATTATAGCACAACTTAATCCATTTAAAAAATAGATATAAGTTTGTTCCGATTTTCAGATTCAAATTATCTTTTACCCATTACAAACGGTAATAAAGATGCCACACGAGCACGTTTTATTAATTTTTGTACTTTCTTTTGCTGCTTAGAAGTTAAGTTCGTTGTACGACGAGGTAAAATTTTACCCTGATCGCTAATAAAAGTCATTAAAACAGTAGTATTTTTATAATCTAATGTCTCAAGAATTTCATCACTAATCTCCAAACCTTCAACTTTCTTTGAATTACTGTACATTGACTTTATTTAATCTCTTTAAAAACTTCATGCTTTTTCGTAACCGGCGAATACTTACGAAGTTCTATCCGCTCTGTTGTATTTCGTCTATTTTTTACTGTTGTATAACGATAAGTGCCTAATTCGCACTTATGTTCTAAAGTTACTTGGATACGCGCCCCTTTACCTTTAGCCATAAGAATTTTTTTTATAAGATATTAAGATATGTATATTGTAAACCTAACAGAAAAAAAAACAAGATCCTATTTACAAATTAAGAGCATTTAATTTTTTAAAAAATTCTAAATAAGTCAGAATCAATAATTTTTTGGATTCATCAGTACATCGACAAGATGTTTTACGCCCGGGTATAAAGATATGACTTGTGGCCAATCACTTTCCTCCATTTTTAATTTCTAATAAGCGAGACTTATGATGGAAATTTTATAAAAATAAAACAAATTGAAGAAAGACCTTTAGAAAATGAGTGTCTTTAAAAATTCATTTAAACTTATTCACCAAAATTTTTCATAAGTTAAATTAAAAGTTATTATTTGACAAAGTAGTGCGATTAAAGCAATATAATAAGTATAATATTGCTGGTGTAGCTCAATTGGTAGAGCAACTGATTTGTAATCAGTAGGTTATGAGTTCAAGTCTCTTCACTAGCTAATTTAGAGCATAAAAAATGTTTATATTTAACTAAGTGGATTTCAACAACATTTTTATGATATTATTTCTGTAGTTAAAATATCAAGTTGTATTATTTAATTATTTTTTACTCTTGTCGAATTATGTCAAACCTACTTTATTTCCTACCAGTACAAATAAAAGCTGCAATTCAACTAATGGCTGCTGGTGCATCAGGGTTTCTCCAAACGTATACTGTTCTACTAACATTTCGCCTTTACTGTGGCTGGTTTCCTAACATTAATATGTACTACCAACCATTTGCAACCGTTGGTACACTGACAAACTGGTATTTGAGATTTTGGCGTTCGTTCATACCACCACAAATGTTCGTTGATACGTCACCGATCTTCGCATTTTGGGTACTTGATTTACTGGTTGATTTAAGTGGAAAACTAAGCTATGGGCAGTGGCTATATTAAAAATATCCAATACCAAGATAAAAAATAAAATGATTGAAAAAGAAGTATCAAACTCCGAATCAATTTTAAAAGATATTGTAGAAAGCCCCTACAAATACGGCTTTAAAACAGAAATCGAAACTGAACAATTCCCAAAAGGAGTAAATAATAAAATTATATCTCAAATATCAGATAAAAAAAATGAGCCGGAATTTTTAAGACAATTCCGACAAAAGTCTTTTGCAATCTGGGAAAAGCTCGATCAACCCGAATGGAGCTATTTGAATATTGCAGAAACTAATTATCAAGGAATTCAATATTATTCACGACCAAAGACCAAAAGTAAAATTGGAAGCCTTGCTGATGCTGATCCTGAGTTATTACGTACATTTGAAAAACTAGGAGTTTCATTAAACGAACAAAAAATGCTAGCAAATGTTGCTGTAGATGCAGTATTTGATAGTGTTTCAATCGGTACAACCTTTAAAAAGAAATTACATCAATCTGGTGTTATTTTCTGTTCCATTTCTGAAGCAATTGAACGTTATACAACATTAATTCAAAGGTATTTAGGCAGTGTCGTACCGATTGGAGATAATTTTTTTTCCGCGTTAAATTCAGCTGTATTTAGTGATGGTTCATTCTGCTATATCCCAAAAGATACAATTTGTCCTTTAGAGTTATCGACATATTTCCGTATTAATAACGAAGAATCTGGACAATTTGAACGAACACTTATAATTGCCGAAGAAAGAAGTACAGTTAGCTACTTAGAAGGGTGTACTGCACCACAGTTTAGTAGTAATCAATTGCATGCTGCAGTAGTTGAATTAGTTGCTTTAGAAAATGCGTCAATAAAATATTCAACAGTTCAAAATTGGTACGCTGGAGATGAAAATGGTGTTGGTGGTGTTTATAATTTTGTTACAAAACGTGGACTTTGTGCGGGAAAAAATGCACGTATCTCATGGACTCAAGTTGAAACTGGCTCTGCGATAACCTGGAAATATCCAAGCTGTATACTAGCTGGTAATGCATCAATTGGAGAATTTTATTCAGTAGCTTTAACTAGTAATCGACAACAAGCGGATACTGGAACAAAAATGATTCACGTATCACCAAATACGAGAAGTCGAATAATATCAAAAGGAATATCAGCTGGACACTCGGATAATAGCTATCGAGGTCTTGTTAAGATTGGACCAACCGCAACAAATACACAAAATTACGCACAATGCGACTCATTATTAATTGGAAAAAGTTCAACTGCTAACACCTTCCCATATATTGATGTCCAAAATAGTAATACAAGAATTGAACATGAAGCTTCAACGTCACGAATAGCAGAGGAACAATTATTTTACCTACTCCAACGAGGTATTACAATGGAAGAGGCAGTTGCATTAATGGTCAACGGCTTTTGTAAAGAAGTATTTAATGAACTACCACTTGAATTTGCCTCAGAAGCTGACCGACTTTTAAGTCTGAAATTAGAAGGTTCAGTTGGATAAAAATTTTTAACCTAATTGGAATATGAATTTTTTAAACGATTTTATTCTATTATTAAAAGCGCGGTATCCTATTATCTACGTTTCAACATATGAAGAAGAACGTATTGAATATATAATTCGTCTTTGCTGTAAAAAATATATCGCACGAACATATTATTCTTGGGACTTTATCAATGGTTACCAAGGTAATCCTAATGACTCAGGATTTGCAGCAAAAAACCCAATAGAAGCTCTAGAGTTAGTTGAAAAACTAACGCCTGAAACAGCATCTGTTTTCGTATTAAAAGATTACGATAATTTTTTAAAAGATTTATCAATAATCCGTAAACTTAAAAATCTTAACCGAGAACTAAAAACTCAACCCAAAAATTTAATTATTATTGCTCCAGAAATTAATATACCAGAAGGTTTACGAGAATTAATAACAATTGTTGAATTCCCATTACCTAATTATCTAGAAATTAAAGAAGAGCTTAAACGACTAATTAATTCATTACAGCAAGATATATTAGACAATCAACTAAACGAGTTAACTATCGCCTGCCAAGGACTATCCTTAGAGCGCATACGTCGTGTTTTATCAAAAATAATTACTAAATATGGAACAATCAACGAATTAAGTCCAAATTTAATTTTAGACGAGAAAAAACAAATCATTCAACAAAGTCAACTCTTGGAATTTTGTATACCTAATAAGAAATTAGACGATTTGGGCGGTTTAGATAATTTTAAAGCATGGCTAAAACAACGCGATGCAGCGTTTTCACAATCCGCACTAGATTATGGATTACCTTATCCAAAGGGTTTACTACTAGTTGGAGTCCAAGGTACAGGAAAATCAATTGCAGCTAAAATCATTGCGGATGAATGGAAATTACCGTTACTCAAATTAGATTTTGGAAGACTTTTTGCATCGCTTGTAGGTCAATCTGAATCAAGAGTGCGAAAAATGATTCAAACTGCTGAGGCATTAGCACCCTGTATATTATGGGTTGATGAAATTGATAAAGCATTTGCAGGCACACAAACAAGTGGTGATAGCGGCACAACAAGTCGTGTATTAGCAACATTTATTACGTGGTTAGCAGAAAAAACAACACCTGTTTTTGTGGTTGCAACCGCAAACAATATTGAATGGATTCCACCCGAAGTTGTAAGAAAAGGTCGATTCGATGAAATATTTTTTTTAGGATTACCAACCCGTCAAGAACGTGAAGCCATTTTTGAAGTACACCTGAAAAAGTGTCGACCGACAAAATTAGACACATTTCAAATACCGTTACTTAGTGACCTAACTAAAGATTTTTCCGGAGCCGAAATTGAAGCAATAATTACGGATGCTATGCGACTGGGATTTAGTAAAAAACGAGAATTTACAAACGAGGATATAATTATTTCTATACAAAACTGTGTACCACTAGCCAAAACAAAAAGTAAAGAAATTAAAGCGCTTCAATCTTGGGTTGAATCAGGAAATGTTGTACCAGCATCAAAATATTAATTTACAGAATAAACCTTGACAAACTTAAAAAAACGGATTATTATCTGCTATACATTAGCACAGTAATAAGTAAACTAGAATGCAACTATTAGAAAATCACGAAATTTTTTATAAAAAGAAAGATTTACCCGATTTATGTGTAGGTGACACAGCAACAGTAACAATTTATCTTGAATTACCAAAGGAACAGGCTGACGGTGAAAAAAAAGAAAAAGAGCGTACGCAAGCTTACGAAGGAGTAATAATTTCAAAACACCGTAATACAAAAGAACCAAACGCGACAATTACTGTAAGGAAAGTTTCTCAAGAAGTTGGTATTGAAAAAGTTTTCCTAGTTAACTCACCGTGGATAAAAGATATTAAAATAATTAGTCGAGCGAGAGTTAGACGTGCAAAACTTTATTATTTACGTGAAAGAACAGGTAAATCAGCTCGATTAAAACGTCGTTTTTAGTTTGTTAACTTAATTTAGCTATGAAATTTCCAACACTTGAAGACATCTTAGAAAATAAAATATGTGAGAGAACTGTCTCGCTTGTGGGATTAATTTTTCCATTCCTGGAAGTTCACGTAGTTCTTGGGCCGAAAGTTTTATGCAGTACAACGAATGCTGATTTTAACCTTTTTTTTAAAAACCATCTTGTCGGTCCGATCTCAGAATTATATGCTAGTCAAATAACCCATATGCTTTCATTTGGTCTTATGGTAGTTCTTTTTGATGTATGCGTACGTAAGAGACTCCCATTAACTCTTTTTTCACGATTTAATATCATACAGGGTGTCTTACTAGATATTATTTGCTCTTTTTTTGGTATTGCTTATTCACAATTGACGTATTTAGTTCGAGAAAGTGTATTCGGTGAGTTGCTGGCAAATGCTTGTTATTTTAGTATCATTGGTTTTATACTGTACTCGATGTTTATGATATTATTTGGTAGATTCCCGAAAATTCCAATTGTATCCGAAGGCGCAAGACTAAACGTTCAGCTATTTAGATAGCTATTATTTATTATATCTACAGACGAGAATATAATTATTTACCAAAATATTCACTGCGTGTCAGTATAGCGTCGAATACTACTTAATTAATTTTGTATAACAGGAGCTAAGACTTATGCGGAATTCGCTCGCATTTAAGCGTCTACTGGGGTTTTCGGCAGCTGTAACCAGCCAATGAACCCTTGCACTTTCGTGGGAATTGCGCAGTCGGGTTCGCTTCTTATGCCTGGCGGCTATATCATCCATGTAGTAGGGATCTTATGGTTCATCTTCTAATATTTTCTACATTTATAAAAAAAGAACCAGATTGTAATCTGGTTCTTTTTTATTATTCTAGATCTTTTCTGTTTGGATTTCGTGATGGGTCATTAGAAAGAAATCCAAAAGTAAAAAGTGAAATAAAAAAGATAACAACTGTGTATACTAATATTTTTAGTGTAAACATTTATCAGAATCGATTGATTTAATTAAAGTAAATCTTACTGTTAACAACAAGCCTACTATTTTATTTAAAATTATACTCTAAGTATCATACTCATAGCCATAAAATCTTTAACAAGATTTTAATTCTACTTTATTTCAAGTTTGTATGAGTACACATTTCGAGTTTGGTTTTAGTTTATTAAAGAAATGAAATATCACTATTACGTTGTGTTTGTTGGTAGTTTACTTCTTTTAATTTTCTTAAAATTTGACCAAAATATTCTTGTAAATACTGTTCTAATGTTAAAAACTCAAACGATTGAAAAATTTCACCTTTATTTTTAGTTGATAAAGTAGACTGTGAATTTAACACTTCGGAGAACTGAAGACGATCGGCAATGTTCCATGTAAATTCAAAGAAGCGAAAGAATCGTCGTAAAAATCCAATAGCAATGAATGGAATATATGATACTTGCGCTGTTTCACCGGATAATCGTTCGCACAGATCGATAATTTCTGCGGATGTCCAAGCTTTGGGTCCGATTAGTGAGAAACTTTTATAGTCACTTTTTGATGTTACTAAACTTCCAATAACTGCTTTCGCTGCATCTTGTGTATCAAGATAGGGAACTGGTTTGGATTCACCTAAGAGCCAAACTTTTTGTTTTTCAAGTATTGGTATTGCGTATTGACTAATTAATCCTTGAAAAAAGCCTGGGCAGCGGAAGATTGTGTAATTTAAACCCGATTCTTGTAATCGTTTTTCCACCTTTAACTTTAAATCGAGTAATGGTATTGTCTGGTTTTCATCTGCATTTAACACTGAAAAGAAAATGAATTTCTTAATATTTGCTAGTTTGGCTGCTTCAATTAAAGCAATTTTACCTTGCCAATCGACTTTTTCTGCGTTGTAATCGTCCGTAGGGCGAACTGTCGCGGCATCGATAACCACCGTTACGTCTTTAAAAGAGGGTGGTATGGTCTCTGGGATTGATAAATCACCGTAAACAAGTTCAGCTCCCCAATCGCGAAGAAAAGTTCCTCGACGCAGATTACGTACTAGACATTTAACTTGATAACCTTCATCAATAGCTTGTTTTACAACTTGACGACCTAAAGTTCCAGTACCTCCAATAATAAGTATACTCATTTTAATAAGGGAATATTTACTATAAAAAACTAATTTAATAGTACCATAAATAAATAATTTTTATATGGTTTTAGTACCGTTTTGCTAGCAAATATAATATTTCATTGTAATTTAATTAATTAAATATCTTGACAGAAGGTACTACTAGCCGATACTATTTATTCAGGTTAAAAGTTTTATTCAATTAAC